TAATTGGAAATAATGTATCAAGCTTCTTCATAGTATTATCCATTAATAATGAATTTTCTAACAATTGACTCCGTACCACTGAAATATTTGGTCGTATGCTTGAAAGATAACCCAAAAAATCAAAGGAATGCTTGGATAATTGGTTTATATGGATTCGTCTTGGTTGAGACCATACATAAAAATGACATTGCCAAAAATTGACAAGATAATATCTCCACTTATTTATCAGAAGAGGAGTATCTTTTGATACCAGAATCGATTTTCCTTGATAGCTAACATACTGTATAAAAGGATCCTTGAAGAACCATAAGGTGGCCGGAAATAAGACTTCTTCGACAGGATATTTTATTTTTTCATAAAAACGTATTCGCTCAAAAAAGATCCCAAAAGAGGTTAATCGTAAATGATTAGATTGGTTACGGAGAAAAAGTAAAATAGATTCGTATTCACATACATAAGAATTGTATAGGAGCAAGAATAATCTTTGATTACTTTTTGCAAAAATGGATTTTGGGCGAGTAATAAGAGTATTCCAACTATAATACTCATTAAGAAAGAGCCGTAATAAATGCAAAGAAGAGGGATCTTTCACGTAGTAGCGAAGGGTTTGAACCAAGATTTCCAGATGGATGGGGTAGGGTATTAGTACATCTGATGCATAATTTAAATGTGGAAATTTATCCTCGAAAAAGGGAAATATTGAATGAATTGATCGTAAATTATAAGATTTTACGGTTTCTGTCTCCTCTAAGGAGGATACTAATCGTAGGGAAAACGGAATTTCCACAATGACTGCAAATCCCTCCGATATCATTTGAGAATACAAATTTTTGGGGTACCCAAAAAATTTATTTTGATTAGAATCATTAACGGAAATAATCAAATGATTCTGTTGATACATTCGACTAATTAAACGTTTTATAATTAGTAAACTGGATTTCTTGTCATAACCTACATTATCCAATAAAACGGATCTATTTAAACCACGATCATGAGCAAGGGCATAAATATACTCCCGAAAGATAAGTGGGTATAGTAAATGGTGTTGCTGAGATCTATATAATTCGAAATATCCTTGAAAGTCTTCCATTTAAAATTCAATTTTGAATCAGAAAAGAAATAGATGATTTATTGGGTTATCAAATGATACATAGTACGATACAGTTAAAACAAGGTATTTATAGTAAGAAAAAACTAGATACCTCGGAAACAAGTCAAACTCATCAACGGACTCTCTAGAACCTCCCCTTCCTTTCCAGATAATAGATTTATATTCATTTATAGGATAAGAAGATAGTTAGAAGCCCTTTATTTTATCAATCCAATCGCTCTTTTGATTTTGAAAAAAGAAATCTCTTTATCAATATACTACCTTCTTCTACACATTTATCTCTACCCCATAAAGGGGAATAGCTAATAGTTAGGACTCATAAGAAATTTCTAATCCACTCATCGGAAAAGCTTTTCCCGCATTAGGCACTAATATATTTTTAACATCTAATTAGATGGGGGAATCATTCAAAAATTAAGAACAGAAGCTCGTTACTTTGTTATTTCCCTAGAATTGGAACCTCTAATAAGGCTCTACCCATTTATTCACTCGACCCCCCCCAAAAAAAAAAATTCTTTTTTTAATTGAATTGAAACAATTGAAATAAGATTTTGGACCTATTCAATAAGAAAGAATGAAATATTCTCAGAATTATCCATTGCTACGACATGCTGCTTTTTCCATTGATTCTTTTCAGGATCAGTCGTGGTCTTACAAACTCTACCGATGGTATGGACGAATCTGTTTCTTCATACAAATGTGTAAAAGATGCTAGCCGCACTTAAAAGCCGAGTACTCTACCGTTGAGTTAGCAACCCAAATAAACAAATTAGAATGTGTAGATACAATCAGAATCCCAATAAATAACGAAATTGAATGGCACAACATAATCAAACCATTAAAAAAACAATGAAAAAAAACTCTAACCCGCTCTAAACATAATAAAAATGAACAAATCCGACGAAAATATAAAAATTCTCAAATAAAAGATAAAATAAAGTCAAAGATTTTCCAATATTTATAGACCGCCTCCTGGCTCTCTTCTCTTATATTATATTATCCATTAATTTAGTATATATCGAGTTTGATTGATTTAAATCTTAATCAAAAAAGACTTCCTGTATGACAGAAAATCTAAGAAGATTATTTGAATGAAATAAAATCTATGGAACAGGGATAAATGGATCCGTTTATCCACGATCGGATTATATTTATTTGATACACTGTTGTCAATATTAATATTGACAAAAGCGTAAGCATACAAAAGATAAAACAAGTTCTAAATAGAACTAACAATTTTGATTTCAATCAATTAAAATTAAATAATTTGATTAATTTTAATTGAAATATAAAAAAACGAAAGACTTGTGTTGGATTGGCACTACACTATCACTATATAGAATATTAAGTGAAAGACTTAATTAAGGAAGACGGGGGAGAAGTAGAAAAAAACGAAGTTTATTCAATAACTAAAACTAAAATAATCAGGTTTAGTCCTTTGTTTTTTTTTGTTCAAAGAGTTCCAACGAAAATCATCCCATCGGGGGTAATGTCAAATTTTTATGTCTATAGAACACATTACTTCTACGTCTATATCATTTCTTATTTATTCACTTGATCTTTTTTTCTATTTTATTTCATTAATTGAATTTTGTTTGTTGATTAACGCTGAAGTTCCGTAAAAACTCCCGCCTTTTTTAAAATATCATGAACAGTTCCCGTAGGTTGAGCGCCTTTTTCAAGGAAGTATAGAATAGCAGGAACATTTAAAAAAATTTGATTGGTTATCGGATCATAAAAACCCACTTTCCGAAGATCTCTTCCCTCTCGTCGGGATCGAACATCAATTGCAACGATTCGATAAATGGCTCATTGGGATAGATGAACAATACCCCCCCTAGAAACGTATAAGAGGTTTTCCCCTCGTACGGCTCGAGAAAATTCTAAATTATGTCTATGTATAGAATTACAATATCAAATATATCCATCAAATCATCAAATTAATTAGACTATTGATTTTAGCCCTTTTTTTCTTATTCTTACCCAACAAAAAAATTAGTCATATTTGCACCCTCATAACTCAAGTTGGATAACTCTGAAATAACGCAAAAGAGAAACCCTTTATTTTATTTTAGATACTGCATCTATTGAGCGGTCTCTAACCCTTTAATTGCCTGTCTTCTTTAAGAATCCATTTTGATTCTTCATTCTGATCCAGTTGTTCAGACAATTGAAAATGGTATTTCCTTGTTCCAGGATCTTTGCCTTGAATCATTGGGTTTAGACATTACTTCGGTGATCTTTAAATCTTTCAAAATGGCAGCAACATACCATTTTTTGTGATTTCTTTATGTCAAAGAATCATACGAATGTTTGATTCCTGCGTAATACACTTTTTGATTTGATCGAAAGAGTTTTACCAATTTCAACAAATCTTCCCTTTGAATTGGAAATTTTCTCGAATGGGCTCCTTTTAATTTATGTATCAAAATATACTTACGAAGTTGTTCCAATTTGTTGATTGATACTAACCCTAGATTCTTGCCTCTGAAAAATAAAAAAATACTTTCTACTCGAGCTCCATCCTATACTATATTCTATCACCCCCCCCCAAAAAAAAAAAGGAGGTTACAGCGGAATAGAACAAATGATGTCGAGCCAAGAGCACTTTCATTCCTATAATAAATATATATAAAAGTGGTGGATGTAAGACTCCACAGCGGATCATGTCCTTCAAGTCGCACGTTGCTTTCTACCACATCGTTTTAAACGAAGTTTTACCATAACATTCCTTCAGTTTGGAACCCATATGTAATTGATTCAATTATGAAATCATGAATAATCATTGGTTCGGTTGGTACATAGTAATCTATACCTTTTTCTTCTATATGAAAAAAGGAGAGTCTCAGCAAGAATAAGAATAAATCAATTTAACCCTTTTTTTTAGATTAATAGAATTTAATCTTGGAAATTCTATAAAATAAAAATAGAACTCCTTTTTTTATAAATTATTTTGATTCTTTTATTTATATCATTCTAAATTTGAAACTCTTTTTCTATTTTTCTATTATTGGAAAAATCAAATTAGTTAACTAAATTATAACTGATATAACAGGAATAAATAAATATAATACGAAGAAATCAAGTTATTTTGAATCTGTATCTTCAAGTAAGATAATAGTGATAGAATAAATTCAACAATTTCACACTTCTTCAAGTACCAAGAACTTATACTTCTAGCGGTTCATTACAAAGATTTAATTGATTGAAAAATCTCCTATCCGATATAATTATTTTCATTTTGCAAAACATAAAGTTTTACAGCAAGGACCTTTTGTTTTTTATCATCCGTTTATCATTAGTAAGAGAGAGATAAATTCATATTGGAATAAACAGTATGTGATTAAAAAAAGATAGATAAAAAACACTGATGTAAGACAAGATTGAAATTTTATGTTGTTATTTTTTCATATTTATACTGTAAAATCATTGTTATTTAACGAATTGCAACTGAATTCAATTTCCCATTTCATATGCGTGTTATTTGAACTCAAACAAATTTGTGCAAAAGATATGATTCCGCCAATTATTAAAAAATAATAATCAGATTCTATACTAGATTATATACTAATATTCTATTTAGTAATCTTAATACAGATTATCTTAATACGGAAGGCTGTTCTAAAAAGCAATCTTTATATATATAAATATAATATTTTATTATGATATATATTTTTTATATATATATATAAATATATTGATATTATTATGTTAATATAATGATTATATAATAATATATATACATATATACTGGGTATGCTCTGGGACGGAAGGATTCGAACCTCCGAATAGCGGGACCAAAACCCGTTGCCTTACCACTTGGCCACGCCCCATTTATTTCTATTCGATACTAATAAATAAACACTAATATTGGTACGGGTTATTCGTCAACTCCAGTCTAAATATCTATTTTTTATAAAATGGATTACTAGAATTTTTCTACATGGAAACTATACACGTAGACATAGAATTAAACTGAATTTATTGATCATTACATATAATTCAATTAAGATATTGTACGAAAGTATTATTTATTCTATTCTCTTTTGATTTGAGATATAGAAGAATTTTTGATTGGGTGAATTCAAATAAAATAAAGTTTTTTCGTCTATCTTATTTTATTTTTATTCATTTTTTTCTTCTATCAATAATAACATATCTATAATAATAAAAAACTCAATTAAATTTATTAACAACTCAATCAAAATAAATACAATTATCCCCAAAAACAAAATGTTTGTTATGCTTAATATTTTTAGTTTGATCTGTATCTACCTTAATTCTGCTCTTTATTCCAGTAGTTTTTTCGTTGGCAAATTGCCCGAAGCCTACGCTTTTTTGAATCCAATAGTCGATGTTATGCCAGTGATACCCCTGTTCTTTTTTCTCTTAGCCTTTGTTTGGCAAGCTGCTGTAAGTTTCCGATGATATTTTTAATTTTAATAAAGTCCCAGACAAATTCATGATTTATTCGAAAAAAAAAAAATCGGGTATGTAGTATAGTAGTATAAAAGTGGAGAATCTATTCTCTTTTTTCCTAAAAAAATCTTGGAGATTGTGTAATGCTTACTCTCAAACTATTTGTTTACACGGTAGTGATATTCTTTGTTTCTCTCTTTATCTTCGGATTCCTGTCTAATGATCCAGGACGTAATCCTGGACGTGAAGAATAAAAAATAAGGTTTTCTTTGCTTGATTTTAAACTGTTATTTAGTAAGATTTTATCTATTCCACTAATTATTTTTTTATTACTAGTAATAAAAAAATAGCTCTCGATAAATTCGAAAAAAAAATACTAAGTCATCAACGAAAACGGAAAGAGAGGGATTCGAACCCTCGGTACGAAAAACTCGTACAACGGATTAGCAATCCGACGCTTTAGTCCACTCAGCCATCTCTCCTCCCAATTGAAAAAGGATAATACTATGTTACATTATAAAAAATAAGGCTTGAAAACGCCCGTCATAGTATATACTCTTATTTTTTAATTTCGTCCGAAGGGGCTTTTTAGTTCCACGGCCCGGCCTGGTCAGTCCTTAGCCGGGCCCGCCCTTTTGTTCCAACAAATCATATTCCAACAAATCATAAATCAAAAGATTTAGAAAATTGAAAAAAAAAAATAATAATAAATAAAAAAATATCAATATCTATGATATAGAATCAAATGGTAGAGAATCAACGTGCTATTTCTTTCTTAGTTAGTCCTTTTATTCCGGTTTAAATAAGAAAAAAGGAACTCTCGTTTCTTACCACAATCTATTTTTGTGTTATGGATTAAGTTCGAGACAAAAACCTCGGGCAAAAAAGCACTTGTTATTTAGTTATTAAAATGAATACTCGTTTCCAAATCTCATTAGGTCCTCTGATACAAATACAAAAGGTAAACGCTCTAGTTTTCATAATTTTTTTCTGATGTTTTGTTTTGGTTTTGTGATTAAGGTCGACAAAAGGTCCATTTAGATACAATAATCTGATTGTAGCGGGTATAGTTTAGTGGTAAAAGTGTGATTCGTTCTTTAATCCTTTATATAGTTAAAGGGTCTTTCGGTTTGATTAATATTCATTCCGAACAAAAACTTTAGTTCTTAAAAGGATTGAATCCTTTCCCTCTCAATGAAAAATTCGAGGAATAATATAAATTCTCGTGATTTTTATCCACAAATCAATTTTAAATTGAAAAATTGGATTATAAGATTACGAAACATAATTTTTTTATTGGATCAATACTTCCAATTGAATGAGTATAAGTAAAGGACCCATGGATAAAGATAAAACGCGTATTTCTAATCGTAACTAAATCTTCAATTTTTCATTTCTGTAGGGGAAATTGAAGCAAAACAGCTATTAAACAATGTCTTTGGTTTATTAAAGACATCGATAAATTGTTTTAGCTCGGTGGAAACAAAATGCTTTTCCTAAGGATTCTTTCAAATAGAAGTAGAGAACGAAGTAACTAGAAAGATTGTTAGAATATAACACCCCTTTCTATAGGGATCGTCTAGAAAGCGGGTTGTTCTGAATAGATTCAGACATAAAAGCTGACATAGACGTTATGGGTCAGATTTTTTATTTCGTTCATATCTGAATCTGGGAATTTATCCACCTTCCATAAAGGAGCTGAATGAAACCAAAGTTTCACGTTCAGTTTTGAATTAGAGACGTTAAAAATTATGAATCAACGTCGACTATAACCCCTAGCCTTCCAAGCTAACGATGCGGGTTCGATTCCCGCTACCCGCTTTGACTTTATTTTACTTTTTTTACTTTATCGTTATAATTTTTAATATTTAAAATATTTAAATAAAATTAAATAAAATAAGGTTGAATGAATCGAATTAATGTAATACATCATTGACTTGAATACTAAATTGGTTGAATTCTTTCAACCA